CACCGAATTCTTTTTATTTTGATGTAAAAGATTTATGGATGAACTTAACAATTTGGATAATATATCCAAATCTATTCCTTCCTGATTGAAGAAAGGAATTCCTATGACTCCAACGAACAACGTAAATAAAACTAATACAAGCATCGGAAATAACATAGTATTGTCTGACTCATGGGGATATGAGAAAGTGCTTTTAGTGCCAAAACGAGTAATACTAATAAAAGGCTGCACCGTGCTTCTTACATTTTCATTACTATTTTCATTACTATTAATTCGATATGTGTTTAAAAAATAAGTTTTTTCATTGTTTTTCGTCGTTAATAAATATAATAAACGCAAATTTTTTTTAAGAATTTCGGGTCCTTCTTTATCTTTACCCCATAGAGACATTGAATAGAACGAACTACTTTTTTTGCCACTGTAAGTTTGAAAATAAACGTTTAAATGTCCTTCAAAAGCAAGTAAATAGATCCGAAACATATAAAATGCAGTTAATCCTGCTGTGGACCAAGCTATTATTGCAAAAATAGGTGAATACAACCAACTATCATTAAGAATTTCATCTTTGGACCAAAAACAAGCAAGGGGTGGAATACCAGAAAGAGAAAGTGTACCCAATAAAAAAGCAGTTTTTGTAATTGGTACATGTTTTCTTAAACCGCCCATAAGAACCATATTCTGACTTTTATCTGGAGAATATCCAACAATAGCTTCCATCGCATGAATAATTGATCCAGATCCTAAGAACAACAATGCCTTCGAATAAGCATGAGTAATCAAATGAAATAAAGCAGCTCGATAAGACCCCATACCTAGAGCTAACATCATATAACCCAATTGAGACATTGTAGAATAAGCTAAGCTTTTCTTAATATCTTTTTGAGCAAGAGCTAAAGTGGCTCCTAAAAATAATGTTATTATACCTATCAAAGCTATTAGATTTAGAATGTAAGGTATAACTATGAAAAGAGGAAGAAGCCGAGCTACAAGAAAAATTCCTGCTGCTACCATAGTAGCGGCATGTATAAGAGCCGAAATGGGGGTAGGCCCTTCCATGGCATCAGGTAACCATACATGAAGGGGAAATTGGGCGGATTTAGCAACAGCGCCGGCAAATAATAGGGAGGCGCATAAAGTAACAAATAAAAAATTAACTTCATTATTATAAACCAAGTTATTGAATATTTCAAACAAATCCCGAAATTCGAAACTACCTGTTATCCAATAAAAACCCAAAATTCCTAATAATAAACCAAAATCCCCAACACGATTAGTTACAAACGCTTTTTGACAAGCATTCGCGGCACTGGGTCGTGTGAACCAAAAACCTATTAATAGATAAGAACACACTCCAACTAATTCCCAAAAAATATAAATTTGTATCAAATTAGAACTAGTAACTAATCCCAACATTGAAGTATTGGAAAAACTCATATAAGCAAAAAATCTCAAATATCCCTGATCATGAGACATATAATTGTCACTATAAATAAGAACCATAATTCCAACAGTAGTGATTAATATCGACATAATAGAAGTAAGTGGATCAACCAAGCAGCCAAATTCTAAAGAAAAATCATTATTGATGGTCCAAGACCATACATATTGATAGACAGAATTATTATTTATTTGCTGAATAGAAAAAAGGGCTGAAAAAACCATAACTATACTTAATAATAAAACACTAGGAAAAGCCCACATACGGCGAAGATTTTTTGTTGCCGTTGGAAAAAGTAGAAGTCCTGTTCCAATTAAGATAGGAACTGGAAGTGGAATGAAAGGTATAATCCATGAATATTGATATGTATATTCCATAATAAAAAAAAAAAAAAAAAATTATCTTAATTAATTGTTTCTGAGTCACCGGTTCTTATTTCTTTTCTTTTGAAAGGGGTCGGTTAATAAAAAAAAAAATTAAGATATATAAAATAAAACTTAAATAGAATTTTCTAGCCTTAATTATTCTGAATCTTTCCAAACTACTTCAAATATTTAAAATCAAGAGGTTATAATTGGTCAAATGATATAAATAAGTCACTAGTGAAAAATAAATACGTATTTAATTTTATTAATACTGAATTGTTAATATTAAATTCAAATTTTTAAATAAAATTTTATGAAGATAAAAAATGAAAATTAGAATTTTCATTTTAATTATTACGTATTACAATAATTTTTTTATATCTATAGAACAAGGATAAATAATTATACCAAAAACAGTATTTGATATGAATCATAAAGCCCATAACTAAAACTATTTATTGTAATTCGGTTATTTAGAATCATTAACCAATTTGTTTTGTAACTAATTGTTTGTCTTCCATTACAATAAAAGCTATTTGTAGGAAATGCTATGATATCCAACACTTTAATTTTACGGAAAAAAAAGGGGGCAAATAAAATGCCTTTAAATTATGTATTTTGTATCCTTTAACAGATTAACTACTAGTCTCATTTGATAATTTAAATTTTGTGGACTCTTTCTTCGAGCTTGACCAATTAAATTAATATTAAATTAATTAATATAATAAAAAAAATTATTAAAGTTTTTTTTTATTAAGCGGGAGAAGGATTGGGTTATTAAACTTTTCGATTTTTTTATTACATGTATAAATGTAACATGACGAAAATAGAAAGAAAACGAAACGGACAATCTTTTTTTTTTTTTTTTATCAACTTCAATCTATTTGGCATAGTGTACCTTATCGTTCTTATTAATATTTTATGTGATTTTTACCCCCCCCCCTTTTTTTTTGGAGTCTAATTTAGAGAAAAAATAGATAGAGAATAGTAAAGAACAATTGATTTTGAACAATAGATGTCTTTCACATCCAACCGAAAAACCTATTATAACTTTTTAATGGCAGTTCCAAAAAAGCGCACCTCTATTTCAAAAAAACGTATTCGTAAAAATATTTGGAAAAGGAAGGGATATAGGGCAGCATTGAAAGCTTTTTCGTTAGCGAAATCTCTTTCTACCGGGAGTTCTAAAAGTTTTTTTTGTGTAACAAATAAATAATCTGAATCGTTCTAATAACTAATAAAGTGATATAATTTTGTTTATAGTTTATTTATAAGTTATAAAAATGATAAATAATATTTATCAATTATAATTAATATTAACATCATAATAGTAAAAGAATAAATATTAATATATAAGATAAATTAAAATATAAACAATATACATTAAAAATAAAATAAATAAAAAAGAATTTGAATTAGTCTCATAATGTTTTAATTTAAACGAATATAAAATTGAATTTGTTTTACTTAAATTTGAAGCCAAATTTTTCTTTCGTTTCTGATATAGATAAGAATTCTGTTGTCTACTGAATTCTAAAAATGAATGGTACTTTTTTGTTTGAAAAAAGGGTAAACGCAAGCGCAAGGTTTCGCCTTTCATTTTAGTATGTTTTATCATTTTCCGGATGGGGATTATCACTTTCCCCATCGCCCTTACTCAATAATAAAAAGAATTTTTTTTTTAGTTATATTTTTGATTTTATATTATAAAGAAGAGGTCGTTGAAACTAATTGATTAAGTTTAAAATGTTTTTTTATAATCTTTTAAACCATTATTTTGGGTTTTAGAAATTATTATCACTATATAAATTCCTTAAACCCAATTAAATTAATAAAAGCCCCGTTTACATTTTTAGGTAGTTATATGACGAATGCGCCAATTTTGAGTGATCTATTTTAGATCCTATGTTTCGATTGGAAGATCGATCAAGATATAATATATATATATTAATTAAAAAATTTAGAAAATATTTTGAAGTACGGTACAATTTCTATACGAAATTTTTTTATATGATTGATACGACCATCCCAAATACCTAACTTAATGGGTTTGCTAAATCTTAACGCAAATTCTCTACACAACAAAAAATCCTAACGCAACCTAACTATGCAAATATTTACATAAATCTTTTGAGTGTATCGCTGAAATTGTGTTATATAAAAATTCTATTTTTTTATTAATCGATAAAATGCATTTTTTATTTTAGATTAATAAAATAAATGATAAAAGAAATTAATCATTAAAAAATGCAAACGAGGCAGAACATTTTTTTTACTTATATCCAGGGATTGAAGTAAAAATTATCTAGTTACAACTGTTCCATTTTAGTTTTAGGAGAGCATAAAGTAATAGCCTACGAAAAAATACATTGTTAGTTCAGTTAAATTGAAATAAAATTGACATCCTAAAATACTAAATAACTAAATAAAAAGATAATAATAAGAAAAATAAATATTATTAACGTTAACGAAAACGTTTTAATCCCTAATTTTTAAACAAGTTTTTATTCATCAATTTGAATGGTTTCCTAAAAAAAATATTGGATTGAATTAACTCCTTCAAGCTCGACGATTGAATAAAAATAGGTTATTATGATTTCGAATAAGCCGCTATGGTGAAATCGGTAGACACGCTGCTCTTAGGAAGCAGTGCTAGAGCATCTCGGTTCGAGTCCGAGTGGCGGCATGGCATCTTCTAAAAGAGTAAGTCCTATAATGAATTCAATTCCCGATTTCAATTCCTATAATTGAGGGACGCCCTTATAAATTTAATAATTTTTATGATATTTTCAACTTTAGAGCATATATTAACTCATATATCCTTTTCGATCGTTTCAATTGTAATTACAATTCATTTGATAATTTTATTAGTCGATGAAATCGTAGGACTAGATGATTCGTCAGAAAAGGGGATGATAGCTACTTTTTTCTGCATAACAGGATTATTAGTTACTCGTTGGATTTATTTGAGGCATTTACCATTAAGTGATTTATATGAATCATTAATTTTTCTTTCGTGGAGTTTTTCCATTATTCATATTATTCCGTATTTTAAAAAACATAAAAACCATTTAAGCGCAATAACCGCGCCAAGTGCTATTTTTACTCAAGGTTTTGCTACTTCGGGTCTTTTAACTGAAATGCATCAATCCGCGATATTAGTACCCGCTCTCCAATCCCATTGGTTAATGATGCACGTAAGTATGATGGTATTGAGCTATGCAGCTCTTTTGTGTGGATCTTTATTATCACTAGCTCTTCTAGTCATTACATTTCGAAAATTCATAAGGATTTTTAGTAAAAGCAATAATTTAGAAAATGAGTCAGTTTACTTTAGTGAGATTCAATACGTGAACGAAAGAAACAATGTCTTACGAAACACTTCTTTTATTTCGTCTCAAAATTATTACAGGTATCAATTGATTCAACAATTGGATCGTTGGAGTTATCGTATTATTAGTCTAGGGTTTATCCTTTTAACCGTAGGTATTCTTTCAGGAGCAGTATGGGCTAATGAAGCATGGGGATCATATTGGAATTGGGATCCAAAGGAGACTTGGGCATTTATTACTTGGACCATATTCGCTATTTATTTACATATTAGAACAAATAAAAATTTTGAAAGTGTAAATTCTGCAATTGTGGCCTCAATGGGCTTTCTTATAATTTGGATATGCTATTTTGGGGTTAATCTATTAGGAATAGGGTTGCATAGTTATGGTTCATTTACATTAACATCTAATTGAATAAAAGACTTGACGAATAGAAACATAGGACGGCATACAGGTATATATACGAAAACTTCATGTAAACAATCAAGAACCATTTGAATCATTTCCATTACTTGATTCAAATGGTTCTCACAAATTCAAAAGATATCTAGTTATAATAGAATTCCAATTTATTTATTTTACTTAAAAGAATATAAAAGACTTATTTTTTTTTTTTATTGTACAATCAACCATTTTTAAAATCATGGGATTTCAGTTTCATTTTTTGGTTTACTCACAAAAACTATCGAAAAAAATAATTGGATATAATAGCTTCGACCTTGTCAACTGATAATGATAAAACGAAATCGGGATAAACACCAATACCTATTACAGGTAAAAGGATAGAGATCGAAACAAATAATTCTCGCGGTCCAGAATCAAAAAAATAAGAGTTTGGGGCATTAAAAAGCTTGTATCCATAGAACATCTGGCGTAACATAGATAATGAATAAATAGGAGTTAATATCATTCCAATTGCCATTACAAAAGTTATTAATATTTTTGTCATTAAAAGATATTTTTGACTAGTAAGTATTCCAAAAAAAACTAATAATTCGGCAACAAAACCGCTCATGCCCGGTAATGCAAGAGAAGCCATTGATAAGATACTGAAAGTCGTGAATATTTTTGGAATTGCGATAGCCATTCCGCCCATTTCGTCGAGATAAACAAGACGTATTCTATCATAACTCGTTCCGGCCAAGAAAAAAAGCGCAGCGCCAATAAATCCGTGAGAGATTATTTGTAAAATGGCTCCGTTGAGTCCTGTATCGCTTATAGAACCAACTCCTATAATTATGAAACCCATATGAGATACAGAAGAGTAGGCTATTCTTTTTTTTAAATTACGCTGACCGGGAGATGTTGAAGCTGCATAGATTATTTGAATTGTGCCTACTATAATCAACCAGGGAGAGAATATAGAATGGGCGTGGGGTAATAATTCCATATTGATCCGAACCAATCCATACGCTCCCATTTTTAATAAGATTCCGGCTAAAAGCATACAAGTACTGTAATGTGCCTCTCCATGGGTGTCTGGTAACCATGTATGTAAGGGTATGATCGGTGATTTGACAGCAAAAGCAATAAGAAATCCAATATAGAATATTATTTCCAGTGCTACAGGATACGATTGATTAGCTGATGTTTCAAAATTTAATGTTGGTTCATTGGAACCATATAAACCAATACCCAAAACTCCCATTAATAAAAAAACGGAACTTCCTGCAGTGTACAAAATAAATTTTGTAGCCGAATACAAACGTTTCTTTCCCCCCCACATGGATAGAAGTAGATAAACTGGAATTAATTCTAACTCCCACATGATGAAAAAAAGTAAAAGGTCTCGAGAAGAAAATGGTCCTATTTGACCGCTATACATTGCTAACATCAGAAAATGGAATAGTCGGGAATCTCGAGTAATCGGCCGAGCCGCTAAAGTAGCTAAAGTTGTGATAAATCCTGTCAGTAAAATGGGTCCTATAGAAATTCCATCTATTCCCAATCTCCAGTAAAAATCAAAAAAATTGATCCATTTATAATCCTCTGTCAGTTGCATTAATGGATCATCCAATTGGAAACGATAACCGAATGCATAGGTTGTTAGAAGGAGTTCCACTGTGCATATACCTATAGTATACCACCGAATTATCTTATTTCCTCTATGAGGGAGAAAGAAAATTAAGGAACCCGCGAATATTGGCAAAACTACAACTAGCGTTAACCAAGGAAAATTATTCATGGTAAAAACAAGATAAACTTGGACCAGAAAAACCCGTGCTCAAAATAAATAGTTTTTGAGCGCGGGTTTTTGTCGGTAAAGGTAAAAAAATCAAATGTATTCAAGTGGGGTTTTCTGGAACGTATTAATAAGCCAGACCCATACTTCGAGTTGTTTCATGCCATAAATAAACTCGAACACTCAAGAAATCTGTCGGACAGGCGGATTCACATCTCTTACAACCGACACAGTCCTCTGTTCTTGGAGCAGAAGCAATTTGCTTAGCTTTACACCCGTCCCAAGGTATCATTTCTAATACATCCGTTGGGCAGGCGCGCACGCATTGAGTACACCCTATACACGTATCATAAATCTTTACTGAATGTGACATTTTGATCTATAAATTTTTGAATGTCAGAAAGTTTCGATCTAGTAAACTTGTAAATGAATCATATATTTAGACACCAGATGAATCAATAATTTATCATAATTTTTCTAATCAATCTACTTCTGGATTGACTCATGCGATAGAGCCAAGATACTTTAATTTCTTACATTTTTGAAAACATGTATTATTACGTAATGTATGGTCATGGTAATTCTAATTTATGAATATTAGAATTTATATGATTAATACTACTTATTCAACAAATTCGATTGATTGATACGAGTTGATTTTCTGTTACGATAAATTGATGAAACAATAGCCGGGCCAATAGCTGCTTCAGCGGCTGCAATAGCTATAACAAAAATTGAGAAAATATTTCCTTTTAATTGGCGACTATCAAAAAAATCAGAAAATGTTACGAAATTCATATTAACCGCATTCAGTATAAGTTCAAGACACATAAGGGCTCTAACCATATTCCGGCTCGTGATCAATCCATAGATACCGATAGAAAATAAGTAGGCACTCAAAACAAGTACATGTTCGAGCATCATTGACCAACTCCTTATCAATTTCGATTCATTTCAATATGAACTGAACAACAATTCAACAGATTCAATTGACTAGAATAAAAAAAAGTACGGAACAAAGGCAGATTTTCTATTGTTAATAGATTTTCTATTGTTAATAGAATAGATTGAATAATTTCTATTTTAGACATAAAAAATCTTTAATTAAAGGGAAATAAATGTAATGTAATAAAACCGAACAGAGTTTAATGTGCATTGCTAATTCTATAAATTTTTTACTGTCGCGCCACGGCAATTGCACCTATCAAAGCGGCTAAAAGAATTATCGAAACGAATTCAAATGGAAGAAAAAAATCTGTTGATAAATGAATTCCAATTTGTTGACTATTACTTATCAAATCTTGCTCTATAATCTGGTTTGATCTTGTAGTCCAAATAATTCCGTACCATGACGTATCCGTAATAATAATCATGAGTAAAACAAAAATACTTGTACAAACTGGCAAAGTAACCACATCCCCAATGGTCCAAAGATTCAAATCTTTGTAATATTCTGAACCATTCATGAACATCACAGCAAATACGATTAAAACATTTATAGCTCCCACGTAAATAAGGAGTTGTGCAGCAGCTACAAAATAAGAGTTTAATAGAATATAGAATAAGGATATACAAACAAGAACCAGTCCCAATGAAAAGGCAGAATAAATGGGGTTGGTAAATAATACCACCCCCATACCTCCTAGTATAAGAACCGATCCCAGAAAGACTAAAAGAAAATCATGTATTGGTCCGGGCAAATCCATTATATGTAAAATAAGAGATAAATAGAAATGTTTTTCATGACCTTATTGAGACCCGACCAGAAAATTTTTTTTTATGATTTTTGAGCAATTCCTAATTTAATCCTAAGTAAATAAATACTAAGGGATATGAATAAATGTGAGTACTATTATTGGACTAATTTCATTCTTTATCTGAAAGAGTCGTTCTAATTCTAAACTATATATTTTAAAACAATTATGGATATATTAATTAATGGATTTTCAATCCAAATTAAGACGCGTTTCTTACCAACCAATCAATAGTTGGTATTTGTAGTTATTGACCAAACAACACGAAAGAAACCTAAATTCCTTCTATATTAGTTATTAGTAAAGTAATTATAAATTATTCGTTAATAAGAGATTTACTTATTTATTTGAGGCGAATTCAAAATTGTTCGAATTGTATAATCGTCAATTACTGACATTGGTAAACGACCCAAAGCAATTTGATTATAATTCAATTCGTGACGATCATAAGTAGAAAGTTCATATTCTTCAGTCATTGATAAACAATTCGTTGGACAATACTCAACGCAATTACCACAAAATATACAGACTCCGAAATCAATACTGTAATTAAGCAGCCGTTTCTTGCGAATATCATTTTCCAATTTCCAATCAACAACGGGTAGATCTATAGGACATACACGAACGCATACTTCACAAGCAATACATTTATCAAATTCAAAATGGATTCGACCGCGGAAACGATCCGCGGTGATTAATTTTTCATAAGGATATTGAATAGTTACGGGTAAACGATTTGCGTGGGATAAAGTAATCATGAAACTTTGACCAATGTACCTTGCAGCTCGTACTGTTTGTTGACCATAATTCATGAACCCAGTTACCATAGAGAACATATCGTTAATATATATATGAATAGTTTTATGTTTGTTTATTTCTCTTGTTTGAGACACATTGTGAATATAGAATGTTACTTTACAGTGAAAAGAGTTGGAAAGAAGTTGTTAATAATAGATTACCGAGAGAAATAGGTAAAAGAAATTTCCATCCAAGATTCAATAGTTGGTCCATTCTTAGCCTCGGTAAAGTCCATCTTGTTGTGATAGGAATGAACAAGAACAAATAAGTTTTAGCTAATGTAATAAAGATACCAATTATCGCTCCAAAAACGCCACATGTTTTATTTATTTCAAAAAGCTCAGAAACATATATGTCCGGAATAGATATATTCCAACCTCCCAAGTAAAGAACTGTTACAAATAATGAAGAAACCAATAGGTTTAGATAGGAAGCAACATAAAATAACCCAAATTTTATACCCGAGTATTCGGTTTGATAACCTGCTACTAACTCTTCTTCTGCTTCTGGTAAATCAAAAGGTAATCTCTCACATTCTGCTAGGGAAGAAATAATAAAAATGATAAACCCTATAGGCTGACGCCACAAATTCCATCCCCAAAAACCATATTTTGATTGCGCCTCAACAATATCAATTGTACTTAAACTGTTAGATAATTATAGTCGGTGATACCATCACTGTTACCATCGCTATTACAGAACCGTACATGAGATTTTCACCTCATACGGCTCCTTGAAGGCCAGAAATAAATATAGGGACCGCGTCAGTATTCTTTTTTGAATCTTGATATGTTTGTAGGATGGATAACTATCGGCCGGTCCCAAATTAGACCAATTAAATTCTGTCTGTTAGAATTATTTTAATTCAAAATAAAATCAAAAAAGTACTTCTGAATTGATCTCATCCTTTCTTTAATTTAATTAATTTCAATAATAATTTCAATTCTTCTTTGTTCAGTAATAACTTAACTGTTCAATAAAATACTTCTTGTAAAAATATCAATAACCCGTTGGTTTCACGTACGAAAAAAAAATTCTATATTAATTAATGAATTATGACACAAATTCTATATCTATTAATATGTATATGGGAAAGAATAAAAGTAACAAATAATAAATAAAGTATATCTTTTTTTTTTTTTTTTTTTCGTTCCTATTCTTCTTTCTATTTCTGAGAAAAAGAGGGCTTTCAAAATAAAGTAAAGGATTATTTCGTTTCGAATAGTTATTTATTTAATCGGTGGATAGGAGTATACTCTGGATCGGAATCGTGTCATGGGGAGTACTGCCTGATCATTTCTACCAACTTAAAGCCCCAATTAGTATTCTTTGTTTGTATATTATGTAAAAATGTCCTTTTGGAGAATTTACATAGTCTCCATTACTAATCCTTTCCATATGTTCGTGTTTCTAACCATCCACTCGTTTTTGCTCAATCCCCCGTTATGCTAATACATAAAAATGATAGTGAAAACTCAATACGGTTGATCTTTTGAACCCGCTTCAAGTCAGGATGACTAATCAACCAATCTTGGGGGAAACGGTCTCTTCTGTTTATGTTTATGTTTATTTCCGCTTAACTCTCTAACTCTTATACATAGAAAATGAGAATCAATCTTTTTACTGCGAATTTATATATAAGCTGTTTTCTTTCACTCATATAACTATTTGATTTAGTTCATCAACCCGAATAATGAATAAAAAAAAAATTAAGATATCTACTCAATCCATTCCAACCCTTTCCTTGAAAGGAAGGAATAGAGAAAAGTTTATGTCTATGTATCAACGAATCGCACGTAGAGATATTGATAACACACATAAAGTTAATGGTATTTCATAACTAATCGATTGAGCAGCAGCTCGTAGACCGCCTAAAAAGGAATATTTATTATTTGACCCGTATCCCGACATAAGAAGTCCAATTGGAGCAATACTGGAAATAGCAATCCATAAAAAAACACCGATATTGAGATCCGCTAAAACAAGGTGATATCCAAAAGGAACTACTGAATAGCTTACTAAAATTGATATGACTGCTATGGATGGCCCGATACTGAATAAACGAGTATCCCCCCTAGATGGAAAAAGATTTTCTTTGAAAAGTAGTTTTGTCCCATCTGCTAGAGCTTGAAGAACTCCCAAAGGGCCGGCGTATTCAGGTCCAATACGTTGTTGTATCCCTGCCGATATTTCTCTTTCTAACCATACAATTACCAGTACGCCTATTGTGATTCCCACTACAAGAGTCAAAATAGGAACAAGAACCCATAGAATTCCATAAACCTCTTTAAAAAATTCTAATCTAGAAAAAGAATCGATATCTTGTACTTCCGGTGTATCAATTATCATTTCAACGATCAACTTCTCCCATAATGATATCTATACTACCTAGTATCGTCATAATATCAGCCAATTTCATTCTTTTAACTAACCGCGGAAGAATTTGCAAATTGATAAAACCCGGCGGGCGGATTTTCCATCTCCAAGGAAAACCACTCTGATCCCCTATGAGAAAAATTCCCAATTCTCCCTTTGGGGCTTCTACTCTCACATAAAGTTCTTGTTTCGGCAATTCAAATGTAGGAGACGGCTTTTTACTAATAAATCGATATTCAAAATCATTCCATTCCGGATTCCTTTCTCTATCAAAGTATCGTATTTCTAAATTCTCATAGGGTCCCCCTGGAATTCCTTCCAGGGCCTGTTGAATAATTTTTACGGATTCTATCATTTCACCAATTCGGACTAGATAACGAGCCAATGAATCTCCTTCTTTTTGCCACTGTACTTCCCAATCAAATTCGTCGTAACATTCATAATGATCAACTTTACGAAGATCCCATTGTATTCCGGAAGCTCGCAGCATTGGTCCCGATAAACCCCAATTTATTACTTCCTCTCTACCAATAATGCCTACTCCCTCGACTCGTTCTAAAAAAATAGGATTTCGTGTAATAAGTTTTTGATATTCAGCAACTCTTGTTAAAAAATAATCGCAGAAATCCAAACATTTATCTATCCAGCCATGAGGTAGATCGGCCGCTACTCCTCCGATACGAAAATAATTATGCATCATTCTCATACCGGTGGCAGCTTCGAATAGATCATATACTAATTCTCTTTCTCTGAAAATATAGAAAAAGGGAGTTTGTGCACCAATATCCGCCATAAAAGGACCGAGCCATAACAGATGAGAAGCTATACGACTCAACTCCAACATAATTATTCTGATATAGCTGGCTCTTTTAGGTACTTGAATATTTCCCAACTGTTCCGGTCCGTTTACAGTTATTGCTTCTGTGAACATAGTAGCTAAATAATCCCACCGTGTTACATAAGGCAAATATTGTATAATTGTTCGATTTTCCGCAATTTTTTCCATTCCTCGGTGTAAATAACCCAATATTGGTTCACAGTCAATAACATCTTCACCATCTAGAGTAATGATGAGTCGAAGAACACCATGCATTGATGGGTGGTGGGGGCCCATATTGACTATCATGAGGTCTTTTCTTGTAGCCGGTATATTCATAGGTTTTTCCTCGATTCATTCTTTCATGAATTGCTGAAAACGAAAAAAAGTTCATTAAAATTCAAGATCTAATAAATCAAATAATTCAAAATGCCTTTATAAAAATAAAATTAACGAGTTTTTGACTCCCGAATATCCAACCGATTAATTAATTCTTTATAACATATTCTATTTTTCTTTGACAAATAAGACAGTAATCGTTGGCGTTTTCCCAGAATTTTACGTAAACCTCTCTGAGATAAATAGTCTTTTTTGTGTAATTGTAAATGTGAAGTAAGTCTTCGTATCCTATTGGTGAAACTAACTATTTGAAATTCAACAGATCCTCTGTTTTCGTCTTTTTCTTCTTGTGAAATAACTGAGATGAATGAATTTTTTACCATAAACTGAAATCTTCTCTCCCCCCCTCTTTTTATTTTAAGATATTTTTTATTGATAGATATCTTTATTGATCAGTAATAATAATGCCCCTAATTTTTATTTGGTATATACAATAATTTGAATTTCGTTATTAATTTCTAATTTTTTTAATTTAATAAAACTTACTCAATCCTATTTTCATTTTAAAATTGGATTTGAAATGAAAGGGGATACAAAAGTATGGTTGGTTTCTTCACTCACAAAAGATAAAAGTTTAGACCTAAAATAAGAAAATTTTGTTCATTCTAGATCTAATTGATATGTCATTGAATTAGTATCATGTATCAGAATGGAATGTAAGACAATGTATGCGTGCATCTCTTTGTCGTCATAGACCAGATATGGTATGGGAAATATAGGAAAAATTTACTATTAATGAATTTTCAATCGCGGATACATATGTATCCTTACCATACTGAAACAACTGCCATTATTGGTATTAAACCAATAACGATTCATACAAGCTAAATCTTCTAATCGATAATTGGGCCAAAGAAATAGCTTTAATTTTATAAGTTTTTTTTTATATTTTTTGCTTTTATCCACAACTTGACTGTTTACCTCATTCCCATTACAAAAAGATGTCTTTCTATGTCTATTCTTAGAATTTAAACAAATTAGAATTCGCAATTCTCTACGACGTCTAGGCAATAAAATATTTTCAGGAACAAACAAATCATAATTTTTTTTATATCTATTTCCAGTCATCTTTTGATGTTTTGTAATGACTTCATCAGAATTCTTATCAACATGTTTTTTTTCTCGGTATCTTTGATTTATTTGATGTTTACTTTTATGAACTAATGAAATACCGAGGGTTTGATACATAATAAATTTTCCATCATTTTTTATAGCTAGACGAATTGGTTCAATAATCAAAAATCCCCTTTTAATAAATTCTGTAAGAGTTACATCTTTCTGAATCGTCAAAATATCCAGACTCATTTCGCCCCTTTGAATAGAGGATATAGTAATTTCTCTTGGATTTATCAGTCTAAGCAGGAGACAATATACGTTGATGTTATTGATTATTTTTTTATTTAAAGAATCATCCCATCTCAATTGAAAATACAAATACCTTTTTAGGAAGAAATCAAACTCCGCTTTTGTATTGATCTTGTATTGCTTTTTATTTCTATGTTTTTTCATGTCCGATCCCGTATAATCTTCTTCAACATCTTTTTCTTGGTTTGAAAGAGCTGATTTAAGATCTGCTTGGCCCGTGGATTCTTTTTCTCCTTGATTTCGGTTTTCTAATTCAAGAGATTTTTTTTCATTCGACGATATTGATATAAAAGGATCTCTTTTTTTATTTCCAGTGATGCTTTTGTTTTCACTAGCATTTTTTTTTATATTAGAATTAAAAAGTAGTAATTTAATTGGTATAACCCACGGTTTCATTTTATACGTATTATAAAGTCTCACAAATTCTGGCAAGAACCAAAGTTCCAGATTTGATATGGGACGACTTAGTATTTCTTCATTCATTCCCATCCAATCCAAAAGGGGTTTTTGATTGGATAGGTTGATTTTTTGATCTTGCTGAAGTGTGAGATAAAAAAGACCCTTATTATTGATTTTATCAATTATTTGATACTTATTAACCCTAGTCTTAGTATATTTATTACTGTTAGTGTCAGTATCAATATTGATCCAGGCCTCAATATCGACCTTCGTTTTAAGACAAAAATCGAGAATTCTCCAATCAAAATATTTTCTATCCGTATTTTTATCCATATCTCGAATATCATCTTCTACCATATTAAATGATTTTTGTTTATGTGTGTTGTAATTATAAAAAATATCTTGGTTAGTTTTTACTTGGAATGGTGATCCATAAATTGAAGAGTACTTCTTAGTTTCATAATTTATAGATTTATATGCTAAAAGATCATATCCATATTGTTTTTTAAAATTATCCTTTTGATTCAATAATAAATCCGTTTCAATTTTTGTTTTTTTTTCGTAGTGAATTAATTCATCTTTTTCATATAAATCACACAAATCTTTATATAAATCTTTATTTTGAGCTATACAGTTCAATATATTTCGCCATTTTTGTGGTACTACTCTAGACCATTTAATTTGAGATACATCACATTGATATTGATAATGACTCCTTAACCAATTTGTCCATTGATTCATTCCAGAATTGCGAAGATTCTTAGGTCTTAATTCGGAATGAAATAGTTCTTGTCTTACAACAAAAAAATCCTTTATTTCATTCTTAAGAAAAAAGGGGGTTCCATTATATTGAAATACGGATTTCAATTTCTCTAACTTAATAAGTTGGGTTTGTGATAATTTGTAAAATACATATGCTTGTGAAAAGTAAGATAAGTCAAAAAAAGTCTTTGAATTTTTTTGACTAAGACTAATATTAGTATTAGAAAGTGACTCTTTTATAATCGAAATAAATTTAATTAAACTTTGATTTGTTTTATTAATTCTTTCTTGATTTGCTTCATTACTGTTAATGTTTTTATTAAAATTTTTTTTTGTTGATTCAAGAAAAAGTTGTGTATTGATACTAGGAATATTAATCATAGATAGAAAGATATCTATGTATATCTTTTCAATGAAAAATATTATAAAATAATGGGATTTGCGGATTAATCGAGCAGTTCTTCTTTTTAATATCTGCCAAATATTTTTTTGTGATTCCAATCTTTTATCATCATAACTTATTTTGTTAGAACTCAAATTTCTATCTGAAGTTATAAATCCCTTTTTCTTGTCTTTTGTAATTTTTTCTATTTGATTTATGATTGTGTTTATTCTATCAGTCAGATCTTGCATTTTTTTTTCTGTTAATGAATAATTTGTCCAATTCTGAGATCTAATTTGAATGGACGATTCCTGAATCATCCGATTACTGATTATTGAATCTTTTTTAATTTCACTCAATTCATATACTTCTATTTTTCTCAATCCAAATAATATAATTGGGTTTATTTTTGAGAGTTCTTTTATTATTTCTTTTATAAACAGAATGTTTTTAATGATCCATTTTTTTGGTTTTTTTGAGACATTTAGAAAAAATTTTGTTTGTTCTTTAAAAATTCCTAGAATTATAAAACATTTCTTTTGCAATTTTTTCATTTTTTTTTTGAGTTCTTTTAAAATCGGTTCAAAAAATGAAAGTTTTTTTCTGGGAGAACCAAAAGGTAGTTCAGCTTCCATTCCAAAAATTGTTAAAAAACAAAAATCATTTTTTTGACCTTGCTTTTTCATTGGATCATTATAAGGGGCTCGTAACTTAGATCTGTGCCAAGGTTTAAGACGAAAAGGAAATAGGATCTTGATCTGAATGCCGTCTGTTAACCAGTTTTTTGGAAATTCTTTTTCTGATAATTGAACGCCGTTATAGGTACATTTAACATGCATTTCTCTATTCCAATCCTTTAAGTCCTCATACCATTCCGGAAATTGAAATAATAGTATACGGACGATATTTTTAGCTATTATCAATGAAGGTAATATAATATATTTTCTAAGAATTGATTGGGTTACTAATAAAAAACCTCTCATTACTTGAGCAAGTAAAATACTATCCCAGGCTTCCGCTATTTGTATACGCACTTTCTCCTTTCTTTTGTCTTCTTCTTTTTTGTCCTCCTCTTTTTTTTTCGCGCTTTCTTTTGTCTTTTTCTCTGTATAATTCGAAATTGTGAATTCT